ACGCAACGGTGATTTTTTTCTACAAATCATAAAGATATTGGAACATTGTATTTTGTTTTTGGCACTTGAGCTGGGATAGTAGGGACTTCTTTAAGAATAATTATTCGTGTGGAGTTAGGGCAGCCGGGTAGTTTAATTGGGGATGATCAAATTTATAATGTAGTAGTTACCGCCCATGCTTTTGTTATAATTTTTTTTATGGTTATACCAATTATAATTGGGGGGTTTGGGAATTGATTAGTTCCTTTAATGCTAGGGGCTCCTGATATAGCTTTCCCCCGAATAAATAATATGAGGTTTTGATTACTTCCATTTTCTTTAACTTTATTACTAACTAGAGGGTTAGTGGAGAGAGGGGTTGGCACAGGATGAACTGTTTATCCGCCTCTAGCATCAGCTATTGCCCACGCAGGGGCGTCTGTGGATCTGGGGATTTTTTCACTTCATTTAGCGGGGGTTTCTTCAATTTTAGGGGCGGTAAATTTTATAACTACAGCTATTAATATACGAAGAGTAGGGATAACTTTAGATCGAATACCTCTTTTTGTTTGATCTGTATTTATTACAGCAGTTCTCTTACTTTTATCTCTACCCGTATTAGCGGGGGCTATTACTATATTATTAACAGATCGGAATTTAAATACTTCATTTTTTGATCCTGCTGGGGGAGGGGACCCAGTTTTATATCAACATTTATTTTGGTTTTTTGGCCACCCAGAGGTTTATATTTTAATTTTACCAGCATTTGGCATGGTATCACATATTGTTGCCCAGGAATCGGGGAAAAAAGAAGCTTTTGGTACATTAGGGATAATCTATGCCATAGTTGCTATTGGTGTATTAGGATTTGTTGTTTGGGCTCATCATATATTTACAGTGGGGATAGATGTGGACACTCGAGCATATTTTACTTCTGCTACAATGATTATTGCTGTACCAACGGGGATTAAGATTTTTAGGTGACTAGGAACTCTACAGGGAACTCAAATTAATTATAGTCCTTCTTTATTATGGGTCCTAGGGTTTATTTTTTTATTTACCGTAGGGGGATTAACTGGAGTAGTTTTAGCTAATTCTTCTATTGATATTATTCTCCACGATACTTATTATGTGGTGGCCCACTTTCATTATGTTCTTTCAATAGGAGCTGTATTTGGAATTTTTGCTGGAATTGCTCATTGATTTCCCTTATTTACTGGTTTAACCTTAAATCAAAAATGATTGAAAATTCATTTTTTTACAATATTTGTGGGGGTAAATATAACCTTCTTTCCACAGCATTTTTTAGGATTAAATGGAATACCTCGGCGATATTCTGATTATCCGGATGCTTATATAACTTGAAATATTTTATCTTCAGTGGGGTCTGTTATTTCTTTAGTAGCTGTGCTAGGGTTTATTATTATTATTTGGGAAGCTTTTGTAGTAGGTCGAGCTCTACTTAGGCCATTATTTCTTTCTTCCTCAATTGAGTGGCAGCATCCATTGCCCCCAGCGGATCACAGGTATGTGGAGATTCCTTTAATTTCTAATTATCTAAAATGGCAGATAGATGTGTAGGATTTAAGCTCCTATTAGGAAGAATTCTTCTTTTAGAAATGGCGTCATGGGGATACTTAGGGTTTCAAGACAGGGCTTCGCCTTTAATGGAGCAATTAATTTTTTTTCATGACCACACTATAGTAGTATTAATCTTAATTGTTACATTTGTTGGGTACATTATATATTACTTATTTGTAAATTTTTTTATTCATCGGGTTTTACTGGAAAACCAAGAAATTGAAATTATTTGAACTATTCTCCCCGCTATTATCTTAATTTTTATTGCCTTTCCATCTCTTCGTTTATTATATTTATTAGATGAAGTTAATGACCCTAGAATTACCTTAAAAACAGTTGGACATCAGTGGTATTGAAGGTATGAGTACTCAGATTTTATAGGATTAGAGTTTGATTCATATATAGTAGCTTCATCAGATCTTTCATTTTCTAGATTTCGTCTTTTAGAGGTTGACAACCGAGTAATTCTCCCAATAAACTCCCAGGTTCGGATGTTAGTTAGAGCTGCCGATGTTATTCACTCGTGAACTGTACCGTCTTTAGGGATGAAAGCGGATGCAATTCCAGGTCGGTTAAATCAAATTAGGTTTTTTATTACGCGCCCAGGACTATTTTTTGGGCAATGTTCTGAGATTTGTGGGGCGAACCACAGGTTTATGCCTATTGTTGTAGAGAGTGTGGGAGTAAATTCTTTTTTAAATTGAGTTTCTTCTAATTTAGAGTAATCATTTGATAACTTAAGTGTAAGTATAAGCCTTTTAAGCTTAAAATAGTAAAATACTTCAAGTGATTAAAAGTTAGTTAATTTCCTATAACGTAAGTTTGTCAAATTTAAATAATTTTTTTATAAATACTTTTATGTGCCTCAAATATCCCCTACTCTCTGAGTAAATTTATTTGTTATATTTTTGTTGGGGTTATCTTTAATTTTAATTCTACAGTACTTCTTAGGGACTTATTTAAAATTAGATTTAAGGAAGGGTCTTTTTTATAAAGAGGAAAAAACTTGAAAATGATAGCTGGGTTATTTAGGATTTTTGACCCCTCTTCTAGGGTATTTTCACTTTCTTTAAATTGAATCTCAACTTTTTTAGGGACTATATTTTTACCTTATTTGTATTGGGCTTCACCCTCACGGTGGGGAGTGGGATGATCTGGGCTTACTAAAGGGTTATATAATGAATTTAAAGTTATTTTAGGGGACCGAAACCTGGGACTAGGTCTAATATTTGTTTCTTTATTTACACTAATTAGATTCAATAATTTTTTAGGGCTATTGCCTTATGTATTTACGAGATCAAGACACTTAGTAATAACTCTATCTTTGGCCCTTCCTTTATGACTATCTTTTATAGTTTTTGGTTGGGTTAATCACACCCAACAGATATTTTCTCATTTGGTCCCTCAGGGCACTCCCGGGGTCCTTATGCCCTTTATAGTGCTGATTGAGACTATTAGAAATATTATTCGGCCCGGAACTTTAGCTGTGCGATTAGCAGCTAATATGATTGCTGGGCACCTTTTGTTAAGTCTCTTGGGTAATATAGGACCTTCTATATTTTTTAGGGTGATTTGAGTTCTCATTAGCTTACAAATTCTTCTGCTATTATTAGAATCTGCTGTTGCAATTATTCAGTCTTATGTATTTGCTGTTTTAAGGTCCTTATACGCGAGGGAAGTAAATTAATGTCATCACACAGGTACCATGCTTATCATTTAGTAGATGTTAGCCCCTGACCCCTGATTAGGTCAGTGAATGCTATAATATTAACAACTGGTTTAATTAAATGATTTCATCAATTTACTATAGATTTACTAGTCCTTAGGTTAGTGGGAGTCGGCTTAACTATAATTCAATGGTGACGGGATGTTGTTCGTGAGGGGACATACCAAGGAATTCACACTCAAATTGTAATAAAGGGCTTACGTTGGGGAATAATTTTGTTTATTGTGTCAGAGGTGCTCTTTTTTTTTTCTTTTTTTTGGGCCTTTTTTCATAGGAGGTTATCACCTGTAGTAGAGGTTGGTAGGTATTGACCCCCAATAGGAATTCAACCGTTTAACCCTTTTGGGATTCCCCTATTAAATACAACTATTTTACTATCTTCTGGGGCTACCGTAACATGGGCACATCATGCAATTTTAAATTCTAATCACCTAGAGGCTCTTCAAGGATTAATAATAACTGTAGTTTTAGGGGTTTATTTTACGGGGCTACAGGCTTACGAATATATTGAAGCTTCTTTTTCAATTGCAGATTCTATTTACGGGTCGACTTTTTTTGTTGCTACAGGGTTTCATGGGCTTCATGTTGTTATTGGATCTTCTTTCCTTTTAGTGTGTCTCTATCGCATGTATAAGTGTCATTTTTCTTCTTATCATCATTTTGGGTTTGAAGCTGCGGCATGATACTGGCATTTTGTTGATGTAGTTTGACTCTTTCTTTATATTTTTATTTATTGATGAGGTAGTTAATTTTTTAGTATATTGTATATTTGGCTTCCAACCAAAAGGTCTAAGAACTTAGAAAAATTAATTTTTACTTTACTAGTGGTTAGTTTATTGACATTAATTATTAGGGCGGTAGTAATGAGATTTTCTTCACTAGTATCTAAGAAAATAATTGTTGACCGAGAGAAAAGCTCCCCCTTTGAATGTGGATTTGATCCTAAGGGGAGAGCACGGCTACCTTTTTCGCTTCGATTTTTTTTGTTAGCTGTAATTTTTTTAATTTTTGACGTGGAAATTACTCTTCTAATACCTTTGGCTTTTATTTTAATGTTAACTAATATTTTTACTTGGGCGTGGTTAGGATTAGTATTTTTGTTTATTTTATTACTGGGTCTTTATTACGAGTGAAGAGAAGGAGCCTTGGATTGAAGGCATTAAACCGGGAATTATAGTCAACTATGATATATGATTTGCATTCATAAGGTGTTTAAGAACTAATTTTATTAGAAAGCGAAAGAGTTGCGTTTAGTTTCGACCTAAATTTTGAAGAAGATCTTCTCTAATTGTTTTTAAGGTGTTAACATATTACATTTTCACTGTAAAGTTGAAGAAAAAGTCTTCTAAAAATACAAGGAGAAGGAAGGAAAAAGAGGACCCCCCCTTTTTTAGGGGTCCTCTTTTTTTTTGGTTTTATTTATAGGGAAGTTTCCCAAGTATAATTGGTCTCAGAATTAATTTTTTAGTATAAAAATAAAATTTTAAAAATAAGTCTATAGGGCACTGCAGCTGTAAAATAAAATAACGACTAATTATGTTAAATTATTGTTAGGGGAGCATAATAATCAACAAAATATGATTATTAAGTTGTTCTCCTACCCCATTAATTGAGCTGAAAATTCACTGAATTTTCAGTTCAATTAATAAATTAACGGTATAAGAGATATTTAAGATATTTAGAATTATATACACATCTAGAGGACTTATACTATAGGGGGAATTAGGAAATAATTTAATAAAAGTAATTAGAAATAAAAATTTAGAAAACTTTGATAATATTAAATAATAATTCTTTGTAGTTGATTAGATTTTAATATATTTAATTAATTATTACTAATTGTTTAATTTTTTTACATAGTGGGGCGGTAGCCCCGCTAAACCTTTTAAATTGCCCTCTATATAGAATTATCTCTATAACAAAAAATTAAGTTGCGAATAAGTAAGAGAGAAGTCTTATCTACAACACCTCAAATACAAGACGGGGGCTTCCAATAGGAAAAAATATGTTGAAAAGAGGGTCCTTCGTCAGACAAGGGACCTCTTTTCTTTATTAATAAGTTAGTAGTAGAAACCACTTAAAATTATATGTTAGTTTACGTAAGGTGTAAAATTATGGGTAGGGATTGAGAGGGAGTAAGTTTAGATAATTTGAAGTTGAAACAGAAATATTTGGGGTATAAAATTGAAATAAGAGTGAGTATGATATAAGAGAAATAAATAAATTAGGGAATATACACACTGGAATTTCACCTGTTCTTAAAAGATCAAAACTTTTTGTGCTGTTTACACTATTATACACTTTTTCGAGATGTGAACGGAATTTAACCGCTCAAGAACTAAGTTAGAAGCTTTTTCTTAAACATTAAATCTCCTTAGTAGGAAGTATTCAATTTTTCCATTAACAGTGGAAAGCCTCTTTTTGGCTTCTACTAAATTTAATTCTTAAATTATTTGGCGGGGCTACATTTATATTTAATAACTCAGTTTCGAGCAATTAAGGGGATAAAGTTTGATTTTTGCTTAGTAATTTTGTTTTATAATCATTAGTATATGCAAATTTTAGTGATTAGGATTTACTCAAAGTAATCTTAGGTAAGGAGCAATATTTCGTATTAATAAATAAGATTACTCTTGAATTGGTAAATTATAATAAGTCTGAGAAATTTTGTGCCAGCAGTCGCGGTTAAACTTGGGGGCTAAATAAAATTTATTAGTTAAAGTTAATTGATTTTAGTTTTAATGGGGGTTTGTGTTAATAAAAAGTGAAATTAGGTTATTAAATGTAAAATTCTATTTAGTTATAAATGTAATGAAGCTTAAAAAGTTAGGGGATGAATCAGGATTAGATACCCTAGTACACTTAACTGTAATTATAGAATACTGGGAAATTAAAAGTTATATTCTTTAAATTTAAAGGATTTGGCGGTATTTTAGTCTAGTTAGAGGAATCTGTCTCTTAAACGATAGTACACGCATTATCTTGCTTATTTTAGTGAATCAGTTTGTATACCGTCATTATAAGATAATTTAAGAGAGAATATTATTGAGATTATATTATATGAATATATTAGATCAAGGTGCAGCTAATAAATAAGAAAAGATGGATTACAATAAAACTTATTTATACGGATTTAATATTTAAACATGTTAATGAAGGAGGATTTAATTGTAAAATAAAATTAATAGGTTTTTTTGATAAAAGCTCTAAATTATGTACATATCGCCCGTCGCTTTCATTTAAGGTGAAATAAGTCGTAACATAGTAGGGGCACTGGAAAGTACCCCTAGAATTTTAACAAGATAAAGCTGAAAATAAGCAGCTCATTTACACTGAGAAGGGTGTCGTGAAATTCGATTTATTTTGAATAAAATTAATTGCTTATAAATAATAGTGAGAAAAATATTTTAGTGTTTGTAGTAGGGTGAATCGAATAGAGAAAGAAGGCTTAAGTGTATTTTACTGTAAAGGAGATTTGAAATAATTGAAAATTAAGTAAGTAGAAAGTAATAATTAAATTATGTACCTTGTGTATTATAGATGCTTAAATTTATGTATTTAAATTACATATCTCGAAAGAGGAAATAGCTAGGGTAATAAGAAAGTTTTTGTGGAATAAAGATTTTAAATTTTATTTCTAAGAGTGAAATATTAATTGAGTTCTCTAATATCTAGTTTTTTGAAAAATAAATTAAATTTAGCTTTTTTATATAAATTTATAGAGGAAGTAAGGGTAGGGGGGTTGAGCTTTTTATCATATAATTTTATGAGGGGGAGAGAGTTAATTAATCGGACTAAGCTTAAAATTAGCTATGTTTATAAAGTGTTATAATTAATATTAAAATTGTAAATTATTTTTATACCCTTTAAATTCATATTGAAAATTAATTTAAAATCTTATAAAGTGGGTTATAGTGAGTATATTAGTATATAATGGTGTGGGGGGAATACACGTAAAATGACGAATAAATTTTATATGTTTTTATGGTGGGCTCAAGGAACTCGGCAAATAATTATTTCTGCCTGTTTAACAAAAACATGTCTATATGAGAGATATATAAAGTCTAACCTGCCCATTGAGATTTAAAAGGCCGCGGTATTATGACCGTGCTAAGGTAGCATAATCATTAGTCTTTTAATTGAAGGCTGGTATGAATGGTTGGACAAGAGATAAGCTGTCTCGAGCAAAAATATTGAATTTAACTTTTAAGTGAAAAGGCTTAAATTTTCTAGGGGGACGATAAGACCCTATAAAACTTTATATTTTAAAAATATTAACTAGTTTTGTATAAGAGGGTTTTTTTTTGAGTATTTTATTGGGGTGATAGGGATATAATAAAAGATAACTGTCTCTTTTTTTTTACAGAGATATTTGAGTAAATGATCCTAATAAGGGAAAGAAGGTTAAGTTACTTTAGGGATAACAGCGTAATTTTCTTTAAGAGTTCTTATCGACAAGAGAGTTTGCGACCTCGATGTTGAATTAAAAGTTCTTTATGGAGCAGAAACTATAACAGAAGGTCTGTTCGACCTTTAAATTTTTACATGATTTGAGTTCAGACCGGTGTAAACCAGGTTGGTTTCTATCTCTTAGGGGCTAAATAATTATTTTAGTACGAAAGGACTGAATAATTAAAAAATTTTTTACTATTATTTTGGCAGATTATGCGTTAGATTTAGAATCTAATTATATAGGGACCCTATAAATAATAGGAATGCTTAGGCACGTTAGGGTTTTAATTGTAAGGGTAATTAATTATTTAATTATGATTATTTGTGTTTTATTAGGGGTAGCGTTTGTTACTTTGCTTGAGCGGAAGATTTTAGGGTACATTCAAATTCGTAAGGGGCCAAATAAATTAGGGGTTTTAGGTTTATTACAGCCTTTTTCTGATGCTGTAAAGCTTTTTACTAAGGAGCAGATTAATCTATCTATATTTAATTTTTTACCTTATTATATTTCTCCAGTCTTTAGGTTGTTTATTTCCCTGGTTGTGTGAAGTGTTTTACCTTTTTTGAGAGGTTTATTTGATATAAATTTAGGGGTTTTGTTTTTTTTATGTTGTTTAAGGTTTAGAGTGTATCCTATTATAAGGGCTGGTTGAGCTTCGAATTGTAAATACTCAATATTGGGGAGACTGCGCTCGGTAGCACAGATTATTTCTTATGAAGTAAGGTTAGCATTGATTTTACTATCTTTTATTTTTTTAGTGGAGAGGTTTAATTTTAAAGAGTTTATTATTTATCAGGAAGAGATATGATTCTTGTGGGTAACTACTCCTTTAGCAATAATTTGATTTGCTTCTTGTTTAGCTGAGACTAATCGAACTCCTTTTGATTTTTCTGAGGGAGAGTCGGAGTTGGTTTCAGGGTTTAATACAGAGTACAGGAGAGGGGGGTTTGCTCTAATTTTTATGGCAGAATATTCAAGGATTTTGTTTATAAGAATAATTTTTTCTCTAATATTTTTGGGGTCAAGTTTTCTAGGGGTTTTATTTTATTTAAAATTAGTGAGAGTAAGGTTTGTTTTTATTTGGGTTCGTGGGACCTTACCCCGATTTCGTTACGATAAATTAATATATCTTGCTTGAAAAAGATTTTTACCTGTATCTTTAAATTTTTTAATTTATTTTATAGGCTTGAAATTAATAATATTTTGTATTTTTTTAATTTAATAAAGGGCCCACTATAATATCCGGAGGGTAGTTTAAGTAATAAAATATTAATTTTGGATGTTAAAGATATATTTTTTCCTCTGAGTTTAAAAGTTGGAGGGGATTAATTTCTCCTATTAATGCTTTCAAAGCATTTGTTTTAATAAACTAAACTTTCAACTTAGTCATTTATCTCAAATTATAGTCCTTAGCGGGGCTACCATATAATAAAGGAAATAGAGGAGAGATAAAATTTGGCCCGTTAAAATATAGGGGGTTTCAACAGGACGAGCCCCAATTCAAGTTAATAAGATAACTACTGAAATAAGACATCAGAATAGGACTTGGGCTAAGGGGTAGAATGTAAATCTTCGAAATTTGGAGGTGTGGGTAAAAGGTAGGATTACTAGGACTGAGATAGATATAATAAGTGCAATTACACCCCCAAGTTTATTGGGAATAGAGCGTAAGATGGCGTAGGCAAATAAGAAATATCATTCTGGTTGAATATGGATTGGGGTAACAAGGGGGTTTGCAGGGATAAAGTTATCGGGATCTCTTAAGAGATAGGGAAATAAAAGGGTTAATATAATTAGTGCATAAAGCAGGGTAATGAACCCTAAAATATCCTTAAGGTTGAAGTATGGGTGAAAGGGGACTTTATCTACAGATCTTGGGGTTCCTAGGGGATTATTTCCACCTGTTTCATGAAGAAAAAGAATATGTACTATTGTTAGAGCCGAGATAATAAATGGAAATAAAAAGTGGAAAGAAAAAAAGCGGGTTAAGGTAGCATTATCTACAGCAAAGCCCCCTCAAATCCATTGTACAAGGTTTACTCCTAGGAAAGGAATAGCTGAGAAGAGATTAGTAATAACAGTTGCTCCTCAGAAAGACATTTGACCTCAGGGAAGAACATAACCTAAAAAAGCTGAAGCTATTGTTAAGAAAAAAATTAAGACCCCTACTATTCAAGTATGGAAGTAGGTGTAGGACCCGTAATAAATACCACGCCCAATATGTAAATATAGGCAAATGAAGAAAAAGGAGGCACTGTTAGCGTGAATAGTTCGGAGAAGTCACCCATAATTAACATCTCGGCAAATATGAATGACCCTTGAGTAGGCTAACTCAATATTTGGTGTATAGTGTATAGATAAAAACAATCCGGTTAGAATTTGAGTAATTAAACATAGTCCTAGTAAAGAACCAAAATTTCATATGGTGGAAATATTTCTAGGAATTGGTATATCGATTAATGAACTATTAATAATTTTGAGTAGTGAGTGCGATTTTCGCAAGGGTTTAAACATTAATTATTAGATCGGAGGGGTCTTGAGAGGGGGTTAATAACATTGACCACTACAAACAAGGTTAGGAGGAGGTAATTAATTAAAAATAATGTAAAAAATATGGGGGAATAGTTATAAATTGTTCTAACTAAGAGTGAAGTTATATTGAATTTATGTATCGATATAATAGAAGAGGAGAGAAGATTAAAGTTAGAGTAAATTATTAAAGGATCAAGAAAAAGTAATGTAAAAGAGAGGGTAAGTGTCAAGAGGAAAATGAAGTAAAGGTAGTTAAATGAGGGATTAAACATTTCATTAGAAGCTAAGGAGGTTATATAAATAAATAAGACCAGTATTCCCCCCAAAAAAATAAGGAATAAAATATAAGAGAATCAGAAAGAATGCCTATAATATCCGGCGGATAAGCAAATAAGGATTGTTTGAGAGAATAAGGTCAACCCCATCCTTAAGGGGTGATTTAATTGGGAAAATAAAATAGAAACAAATAAGATTAGGGGGATGAGGAATGTAAAAATATTAAAATATTAATATTTTAATATTTTAAGAAATAATTTATTCATTTTTGATTTACAAAACCAAAGTTTTTCTTTAAACTATTAAAACTAATGCCTACTTTAAATTTAATTTTTATTTGCTCTTTACTAATATTTTTTTGTGGTATAAGAGCTTTTGTTTCCAATCGTAAGCATTTATTAAATACTTTACTAAGTTTAGAGTTTCTTATACTTAGGAATTTTTGGGTGGTAAGCTTGTATTTTTCTAGGGTAGGGGTTGAGATTTATGTAGTGTTATTCTTTTTAACGTTAGGAGTTTGTGAAGGTGCTTTAGGGCTATCTTTATTAGTTTCGATTGTTCGCTCACATGGTAATGATTATTTAGCTGGGTTTAATATAATATAATGCTAAAATTTTTAATTATAAATATAATAATATTTTTTTTAGTGAGGGAATGAGGGATTATCCAATTATCATTATTTTTGATGTGTTTTTTGGTGATCATGGGGTTTAACCACGATTTTTGTATTTTTAATTTAGGGAATCAGCTAAGGAGAGATTATTTAAGAATTATTTTAGTTTTACTAAGGGTGTGAATTACTGTGCTAGTAGTTTACAGGAGGCAGGTAATTAGGAAAATAAAGAAGTTCTCACCCTTATTTTTACTAACAAATTTATTATTATTAAGGGCTTTAATTATAACTTTTTCTTCAATAGACTATTTAATATTTTATCTTAGGTTTGAGAGTTCTCTTATCCCTACTTTAATTTTAATTCTTGGGTGAGGTTATCAGCCGGAGCGTACTCAAGCAGGTATTTATATATTATTTTATACTTTATTCGCTTCATTACCCCTATTAGTTTCATTAATTAGAATATATGGGTCAGGGGGGAGGTTAATTATAGGGTTAACAAGAGTAAGATTGAGTAAAGTAAGGATTATTAATTTTCTTTGGTATATTAGAACAATATTTGCATTTATTGTAAAATTACCTATATATTTATTTCATTTATGGTTGCCTAAGGCTCATGTAGAAGCACCTGTAGCAGGTTCAATAATTTTAGCAGGAGTATTATTAAAGTTAGGGGGGTATGGGTTAATTCGGGTTTTAGGTCTATTTACTGAAACTAATAAAATATTCTCGTGAGTATGGGTAGGGATCAGGGTGTTAGGAGGGGTTTTTACAAGGGTATTATGTTTACGGCAGGTAGATATAAAATCTCTAATTGCCTATTCTTCAGTAGCACACATAAGTTTAGTACTAAGGGGCCTTATTGTATTTAGGTGGTGAGGAATAAATGGGGCGGTAATTATCATATTAGGACATGGCCTATGTTCATCGGGCCTATTTTGTCTATCAAATATTGTTTATGAGCGGTTAGGGAGTCGGAGGTTAGTTGTAAATAAGGGCCTATTAAATTTTATACCTTCTCTAGGTTTGTGGTGATTCCTTCTTAGAATTAGGAATATAGCGGCTCCTCCTACACTAAATTTGTTAGGGGAGATTAATTTAATTATTAGGGTTGTAAGGTGAAGGAAGATTAGTATAATTGGTATTTCGAGATTGTCTTTTTTTAGGGCGGCTTATACTTTATATCTATATTCATCTAGTCAGCACGGAGTGATTTTAAGTTCAATATATTCGTGCTGTTCAGGTAAGTTAAGGGAGTATTATATTTTAAGTTTACATTGGCTCCCTCTAAACCTGTTGATTATTAAGAGGTCTTTAATTTTACCGAGAGTTTAATTTAAATAGTTTAAAAAAAAACACTGGTTTGTGGTACCAAAATTATAAATTTTATTTTAAATAGTGGTGTGAAAATTCTCTATACACTTAGTGAGATTATTTTTTTTGGGGATTAGGTCTGTGGTTTGTTTAAGAATGTCATTATTAAGTTTGCAAAAAGGAATAAGTTATGTTATTGAGTGGGAATTGTTTTCTTTAAATTCTACTTTAATTATTGTAACTTTAGTATTAGACTGAATTAGTTACATGTTCTTAGGGTTTATTTTGTTTATTTCTTCAATAGTATTATTTTATAGGGGAGAGTATATGCGAGGGGATAAAAATTTTAATCGGTTTATATATTTAGTTCTTGCATTTGTTATCTCCATAAATGCTTTAATTGTGAGACCCAATTTAATTAGTATTTTATTAGGGTGAGATGGTTTAGGTTTAATTTCTTACACCCTAGTAATTTTTTATCAAAATGAAAAATCTGCTAATGCTGGGATACTAACAATTTTATCTAATCGGGTGGGGGATGTAGCTATTCTTTTAAGGATTGCTTTATTTTTTACAATGGGGAGGTGAAATTTTTTTAATTGGGAGTTTTATATGGGCAATGATATAGTTTTAATAAAGGTGTTAGTGGTGATAGCAGCTATAACTAAAAGAGCCCAAATTCCTTTTTCTGCTTGACTACCCGCCGCTATAGCGGCTCCTACTCCCGTGTCAGCATTAGTACACTCTTCAACTTTAGTTACTGCAGGAGTATTTCTTTTAATTCGATTCAGAGTTATTTTTGAGGATTGAATAATTCAATCTTTTATATTATTAATTTCATGTTCTACGATATTTATAGCGGGGCTAGGGGCGAGATTTGAATATGATTTAAAGAAAATTATTGCCCTTTCTACGCTAAGTCAGTTAGGAGTAATATTAAGGATCTTATCTTTGGGGTTTTCTGGACTTGCTTTTTTTCACTTGCTCACTCACGCCCTATTTAAGGCCCTATTATTTTTGTGTGCGGGGGTGATAATCCATAATTTAAAGGACTACCAAGATATTCGGATAATAGGGGGGTTGAGGAAAAGTATACCCTTAACTAGGACCTGTATAAATTTATCTAACTTATCTCTATGTGGAATCCCCTTTATAGCGGGTTTCTATTCTAAGGATTTAATTTTGGAGGTAGCTTTTATAAGAAATATTAATTTTATTAGGTTTATAATATATGTTATAGCAACGGGGTTAACTGTGGTATACACGTTTCGTCTAATTTTCTATAGGCTCACTGGGGTAAGGAATTTAAGAAGAATAAGAAGGGTCAATGAAAGGGGGAGTACTATAACAAGTCCTATAATAGTATTAGGGTTTATATCTATCTTGAGGGGGGCTAGACTATCTTGAATTATATTTCCAGAGCCCCATATAATTTGTTTAAGATTTAGATTTAAAATCCTAGTAATATCGCTGTTAATTACAGGGTCTTCTATAGGGTATATTTTGAATATAATAAGAGTTAATAATTCATTGAAAAGGATAAAATTTTATTCTTCTAGGGTATTTGCGGGGTCAATGTGATTTCTACCCCTTTTATCTAGGTTAACTGTATCTGATTATGTATTAAAGGTGGGAATAAAATATGAATTAAGAATAGATAAAGGGTGATCTGAATTTTTTGGGGGGCAAGGATCTTTTAGGTTTATTATAAGAGGGGTGTATTGGGTCCAGGGGGCTCAGAGTAATATATTAAAATTTTATATAAAAACTTTTTTTTTATGGGTTATTATATTAAGGGTTTTGTTGATTTGAGTTTAACCCGTATAATTTAGGGTAGAATACTACATTGAAGCTGTAGAAGGGATAATTATCTACGGGTAGATATAAATGTGGTGCCTGACAAAAGGATAGTTTTGATAGAACTAATTATGTATAACAATACCCATGTTGCTTAAAAGATAAGCTAAAAAAGCTAATGGGTTCATACCCCGTGAATGAAGACAGATCTTCTCTTTTGAGTGGTCTCTCCTTTTAGTGTTTTGTTTTTCTTTACTTTAGGGTTGGGGCTAGTGTTAAGGATTTCTTCAAATTCTTGGTTTGGGGCTTGAGCTGGGTTAGAATTAAATCTAATATCTTTTATTCCCCTAATTTCTTCGGGAGAGAATAAGTATAGTTCAGAGAGAGCTTTAAAATATTTTCTTGTGCAAGCTCTTGCTTCCATTGTTATTATTTTTTCTGCCTCTTTTACTTTATTAACTTATAATTTTGTTATATTGTTTTCTTTGTCGTTATTATTGAAGTTAGGTGCTGCTCCCTTTTATTTTTGACTCCCTCAGGTAATAGAGGGTTTAAATTGACCTCAGGTTGTGGTTTTAATAACTTTACAGAAAATTGGCCCCATAATTTTATTAAGATATTTAATACACGATAAATATAGATTTGCTCTAATTTTTTCTTCCGCTCTATTATCTGCTCTTATCGGGGCAGTAGGGGGAATAAACCAAACATTTCTACGTAAAGTTATGGCTTTTTCTTCAATTAATCATATATCTTGGATATTTTTTGCGATAATTATAAGGGAAATGTGTTGATTAATTTATTTTCTAATTTATTGTCTTCTCTCCGCTGTAGTAGTAAGCGTGTTTTATTTTCAACAAGTTTATCATTTTTCTCACTTAATTAATAGGAGGGTCCCCTTCACTCCCAAAATAATTTCTATAATAAGATTATTTTCTCTTGGGGGCCTCCCCCCGTTTTTAGGGTTTATTCCCAAGTGGATTGTAATTCAGGAGATAATTATAGGCCAATTATTTTATTCTTTACTTATTATTCTTTTAAGGAGACTTTTTACTCTTTATTTTTATATTCGAATTAGGGTTTCTTTTTTAACTTTAATATTTCCTTTTAGGAGTTGGGTAGTAAAAAATCCTATGAGTAGGGTTTCAGGGTCCTTCGTATTAGTCACTAATTTTTTTGGATTGTTACTCCCCTCGTTATATTTGATTATATAAAGATTTTAAGTTAATTAAACTAACATCCTTCAAAGTTGTCAAAAAAAGTATTCTTTTAAGTCTTATAAGTTCTAGTGGGTTACACATTTCCAAATTTGCAATTTGGTGTTTTTATTATTACTATAGAACCTAATAGAAAAGAAAACTCTTGTCCCTAAATTTACAGTTTAGTGCCTAAGCTCGGCCACCCTATT